GAGCGTAGGCGGATAGCGGGAATCGAACCCGCGTCTTCTCCTTGGCAAGGAGAAATTTTACCATTCGACTATATCCGCATTTTTATTTTTTTAGTATTTGATATGTAATATACCGATTAGATTTGTGCAGGACTAGGCCTGATACTATATTAAATTCAAAAGAGAGTAGAAAGATATATAGATATTTATATATATCTTTCTACTCTAAATTTTTCTATTATAAATAGAATATTTGATATTCATATTAGTTTCTATTTATAACTCATCTTTCTAGAGAATCGAATTCAAATAAATTGCAATTTCATATTCGATAGAATTATAGAAGATTTTCATGAATATTTGAATTAAATTTATTAAATATTAATATACTTCTTCTTATTAAGAAAATGTAATTCGAATCCATTCGATATGTCTATTTTTCTATTAATATTCATTAATATTAAGAATTCTTAATTAATATTCTATTTTAATTCTATATTTATATATTCTTTCTAAACTAAACTTATATGTATTCTTTCTATTATAGATATATATTCTATTAATCTATTAATGCTTCATAAATAGTAACTCTATTTATATTAAAAATATTCTTCTATTAATAGTATTTATCGAATATTTCGAATATTCAGAGAATATTCGAATTCGATATTCAAAATTTTCTATTTTGATTCTATTTATTTTATTATTTTTATTTATTATATTTTTGATTGTTTTTTTTAGTTTTATGATATACCCTATTAACTATATGAGATAACATTCTTCCAATAGAAGAAGTTTGACCCCCCCTAATACTATTTGAGTTTTCTTTCTTTTTGGGGACTTATATTCCACTTTAATGTGCCTCAAAATCCGAAAGAATTCGGGGGGTCATTTCTTTTTTGATCTAGAACAAATATCTTCAAGAGATGAGAGAATTAAGAATACCCACTAAAAAGACTAATCCAATCCATAATGATGTACCGGAAAATATAACATTTTTGTTACTCGACCAACCATCGGGAGAAGCAAATACAACAGGTACACTAATCAATAAAATGAATGAAGTAGCTATTAATGCAAAAACAGCCAATTGGAAAGCAATAGTCATGTTTCTAATCCTCTAATTTACCAACAAAAGAACTATACCATTTGACCCCCCCTAAAAAAACCCCGGATCTTCTTAAAAAAAAAAATTGGTAATAAAAAAACGAGCATTGGGGGGTTTTATCATAAATCCACTTATTTTATATGTTATATGACTTATTACCACCCCTTTATTTGGGGGCATGGATCAAGGGCTTTTTTTTACTCTCATACTGGATCCCGCATCTAGATATATGTATATATATATATATAGATATACAGATAGAAAATTAGACCAAAAAATTCACATCTGATATCTTTACCATAGATAGAGAATAGGGATATTCGTCATGTTCTATTCAGTGGAATAAAGATAAAATAGAAATTAGCTTTTGGAGAGGTGGCTGAGTGGTTGATAGCTCCGGTCTTGAAAACCGGCATAGTTCAAAACAAAGAACTATCGAGGGTTCGAATCCCTCTCTCTCCTTTTACTCGGCGAATGTTTTTTTTTTTTTATGGGTTTTGGTTGGCTCGGTTTTTTCTGGCTCGGCTATACCACCACTTATGTATAGCCGAGCCAGAAAAAAGATTAGATATTAGATATAAATGAGTTGAAAAAAGGGAAAAGAAAAGACTTTTTCAATATGACCTACCTGCTTGACTCAATCCAATGTGTATGGTGAAATTCAAATAATTACTACTTCCAACACTAGATTTCATGTTTCAATTAAGAGGTGTCATGGAAAGAACGGGTTCAAAATCTCGATCAATTCCTTTTTCAAATCCTGCCGCAGCTGCGCGGGCTCTTCCCGCGTGCCATAAATGACCTACGAATAGGAAGAATCCTAGAACAAAATGAGAAGTAGCTAACCAACTTCTAGGAGAGACATAATTGACTGCATTGATCTCTGTAGCTACGCCACCCACGGAATTTAAAGAACCTAAAGGAGCGTGAGTCATATATTCCGCGGAACGGCGTTCTTGCCAAGGCTGTATGTCCTTTTTTAGTCTACTCAAGTCCAAACCATTCGGACCCCTTAGAGGTTCTAACCAGGGAGCACGCAAATCCCAAAACCGCATAGTTTCTCCACCAAAAATAACCTCTCCGGTCGGGGAACGCATTAGATATTTACCTAAACCGGTAGGTCCCTGAGCAGATCCTACGTTAGCCCCGAGACGTTGGTCTCTAACTAGAAAGGTAAATGCTTGAGCTTGAGAAGCTTCAGGTCCGGTGGGTCCGTAAAACTCACTAGGATACGCGGTATTATTAAACCAGACAAAGCAACAAGCAATAAAACCAAAAACGGATAAAGCACCTAAACTATAAGACAAGTAAGCTTCTCCAGACCATACAAGTGCACGCCGAGCCCATGCAAAGGGTTTGGTTAAGATATGCCAGATTCCACCAAGTATACAAATGGAACCCAACCATACATGA